CGAAGCGGTGGGAACGATGTAACCTGTGAATGCAAAAGATTTTATTGAACAAATGAATCTTACTGATTCACTAATCGGGATGGCGAAATGAACCGGAAATCAATGACTGAAATAGAGATTGCAAGAGTAAATATTCGCCCGCGAAAACTTTCTTTTTTTTGGATAAAGGACAAAAGAAAATCAAGATTTATTAGCACATTAGAAACATTTTTTTTTTAGAAAAATGTTCTAATATCTACTAATATCTTATCTATTCAAATATCTATTCAAATTAATTGAAATTCAATTTTGAATCCTTTTAGTCGCGAGGAGCTGGATGAGAAGAAACTCTCACGTCCAGTTCTGTAGTAGAGATGGAATTCTGAAACAACCATCAACTATAACCCCAAAAGAACTAGATTCCGTAAACAACATAGAGGAAGAATGAAGGGAATATCTTATCGAGGTAATCATATTTGTTTCGGTAAATATGCTCTTCAGGCACTTGAACCTGCTTGGATCACATCTAGACAAATCGAAGCAGGTCGACGAGCAATGACACGAAATGCACGCCGTGGTGGAAAAATATGGGTCCGTATATTTCCAGACAAACCAGTTACAGTAAGACCTGCTGAAACACGTATGGGTTCGGGGAAAGGATCCCCTGAATATTGGGTAGCTGTTGTTAAACCGGGGCGAATACTATATGAAATGGGTGGAGTAACCGAAAATATAGCTAGAAGGGCTATTTTAATAGCAGCATCTAAAATGCCTATACGAACTCAATTTATTATTTCGGGATAAAAATGTAGAACCGACAGAGATGAATCTTAGGGATGAAACAAAAACGCAGGTTTCTTTTTTTGGACAAACAATATTTCTTTTATTTTCTTCATCCTTTGCATTGGAAGAATAAAAAAAAATTTGATATGATTCAACCTCAGACCCATTTAAATGTAGCGGATAACAGCGGGGCTCGAGAATTGATGTGTATTCGAATCATAGGAGCTAGTAATCGTCGATATGCTCATATTGGTGACGTTATTGTTGCTGTGATTAAAGAAGCAGTACCAAATATGCCCCTAGAAAAATCAGAAGTAGTGAGAGCTGTAATTGTTCGTACCTGTAAAGAACTAAAACGTGACAGCGGTATGATAATACGATATGATGACAATGCTGCAGTTGTGATTGATCAAGAAGGAAATCCAAAAGGAACTCGAATTTTTGGGGCAATCCCCCGTGAATTGAGACAATTGAATTTTACTAAAATAGTTTCATTAGCTCCCGAGGTATTATAAAATAAAATGAGATCGTGATATCTTTGGGGTATTTGAAAGAAATAGATTAAGAACTAGATTAATTCGTAGATTGTGTCTCACGCATATACCTTGCAAAATTCCTATTCATAAATCAATAAAAAAAAAAAAAGAAAAACATGTTGATTATATCCAATTTTGAGACACCAATAATTTTAGTTCATCATGGGTAGAGACACTATTGCTGAGATAATAACCTCTATACGAAATGCTGATATGGATAGAAAAAGAGTTGTTCGCATAGCATCTACTAATATTACCGAAAATATTGTTAAAATACTTTTCCGAGAGGGTTTTATCGAAAACGTCAGAAAACATCGAGAAAAAAACAAATATTTTTTGGTTTTAACCCTTCGACATAGAAGGAATGGGAAAAGACCCTATAGAAATTTTTTAAATTTAAAACGGATCAGTAGACCCGGTTTACGAATCTATTCTAACTCTCAACGAATTCCTAGAATTTTAGGTGGGATGGGAATTGTAATTCTTTCTACTTCTCGGGGTATAATGACAGACCGGGAGGCTCGACTAGAACGAATCGGTGGAGAAATTTTGTGTTATATATGGTAATCCATTTAATATCCAAATGGGATCCGAAACCTCTTCCTATTTGTAAAAAAAAAAAGAAAGGGGGTGAGTTGTCTAATATCGTCTTTCCTCCATTAATTGATACTTCAGGGGGGCTTTACCTGAAATGAAAGAACAAAAATGGATTCATGAAGGTTTAATTACTGAATCGCTTCCCAATGGCATGTTCCGAGTTCGGTTAGATAATGAAGATCTGATTCTAGGTTACGTTTCAGGAAAGATCCGACGTAGTTTTATACGGATACTGCCAGGAGATAAAGTCAAAATTGAAGTAAGTCGTTATGATTCAACCAGAGGACGTATAATTTATCGACTCCGAAACAAGGATTCGAAAGATTAGGTCATTTTTATTCGATACGATTCGAGATGCAAAATTTCAAGAAACTTATTTTCTACCAAAAAAGAATTAAGATAAGGAATGACAAATATGAAAATAAGAGCTTCCGTTCGAAAAATTTGTGAAAAATGTCGACTAATCCGTAGGCGGGGGCGCATTATAGTAATTTGTTCCAACCCGAGACATAAACAAAGACAAGGATAATCAGACCCACTAAAGGGCTCAATGTACAAATAAGAAATCTGTTTTGACATAAAATGGATATATCCATATATTTCTG